GTCCTTACTCTCCTAGTGGCTCGGCTTGGTCTCGCTCCCTTCCCGCACTATTCCTCCCCACTAAAAAGATTGATAATCTCGATAACCTTTCTGAACGTCCGTCTTCGCGGGGCGATTTGAAAAGGGGTATATCTTTCTTGTAGTGCCTTCCATTCCACTATTCAGATCGAGAAAGAATCTCTTCCTAACGACCAAGTAATAATGAGATTAAAAAAAGATGCTTCCTTGGCCGTGTGGAACATGGATTAGCATTATGTCATTCCTACAAGTGATCACCCATCCAGGATTGGAAGAAGTGCTATATGAGGACTTCGAGATCAAATCTAATATGTTTCTTTCCATTCCTCGTGAGCCACTTATTTCTCCGAAACAAGAGATCAAAGTGATTTTCCTCCTTTTTCCCAATAAGTCGACGGCGTTACACCATTGGGATACTTCGAATAAACTAGAGTACATATAGGACACACCGGTGCTAAAACATTTTCTCAAGATATCTTCCAAACTGTTGGGGTCGTTGCTCCGGATGTTGTTCCCCCGGTGTGAAACCAGTTGGTTCCGTAGTTTTAGAATTCTGCTGATCCCAAGTACTCCATCTCCATCATTGCATATGGGAATATAGAAAGTAAAGAGGAAAAGGCATGACCAGAAGAATTGTGTGAAATAAGTGAATTTATCCAGTTGAGGCATTCTTGATTGAGAAAAAATGATTCCCTCCAGAAAAAAAGTGGTTCTTACCTTCCTGTACGAGTAGTGAAGAACTATAGAGAGCTGTGGTTGGTTGTTGACCAACGGAAAGCATGGGAGAAAGAAGGAGTCACAGAATTAGATCCAAATTCTGGATAGCCCTACTTACGTTTCTATAGGGAGTGCTCTGCCGAGTGCCATTTCTTTCGATTTGGTCCAAATACTCATCTAAGGTACGTTCAGAAAGCGCGTTCACCCCACGGTTAAAGAGGATTCCCCTTATTTCGAACCTCTTTTGATGGATATCCTCCCGATTATATCCATCGTCCACCAATGCAGCTTCTATCTTTGTTTCTATAGGCACCTGCCTCTCCAGGATTCTCACGAATGGCCCGACGTCCGACCAACTGTTTCTCCCGAGGAAATACAAACTTAACCGTAGCTGAAGTTCCTTCCACCTATCCTCCACGGACATTAAAGGCTCTTCTAGTTGGGGAATTTCAGGTGGGACAGGAATCTGCACCGGTGCCCCTTGGGGAACACCGGTGTCGGGGGGAACCTCCGGATGTAAATTTGGCACGGGAGAAGGAATTCCCCCGTCGCAGGCGGCTATTTGGATGTTTACACAGATTATTAATAAAAACGCTATTGCAAAGAAAAAGGGCCGCATTGTGAGAGGGCGGGAACGAAAAAGAGCAATCAAAACGGGATCCCTTTTCATACGTAGGATAACCGCAGAGGCAACTATAAAAAATGAAAAAAAAAAAAGGTAGTTTACTTGCTTAGTGTGAAACGCTAAGGAAACGGCAGAAAAAATGAATTCGCCCGAAGAGGGCTCGTTTGGAACAAGTTCCACCGGGCCCGAAGTGAAGAATAGCCATTCTAGAAAAAGCATGCCCCCCTTCTTTTTTAACAATATGAAATCCACACTTTGACACCTAAGATTCCGTAACGGGTAGATACTTCCGCAGGAGCATAATCTATTTTCTGGTTAAATACATTACGAGATATTTTTCCATACTTTCCGCATTCAGTTCTAGCAATTTCTGCGCCTTTTGATCGACCTGAACAACATATACGGATCCCCTCAACCCCTTTTTTCATTACTAATGGAATATCCTTCACTATTTTACTAAAAATGGAACGAAATGATCTTGTTTTGTTTCTCAGTTGAAAAGAGATGTCTTGAGCAATCGGAGAAGCACTTTGATAAACAGATTTGATCTTGACCGACTCAATTAAGGTATTAGTGTTTGTTCTATTAGACAACAAAGATCGCATTTTTTTCACTTCGTTCAAATAAGAGTTGTACCCGTACGGAATTCTTCTGTTTCTCAGTATGATCTCTATCATCATCTCTATTCCCCTTATCAATTCTCCTATCCTACCTAGGTCTATGAATTTCTCTATCAATTCCATTACCTTATCCTTACCCATGAGGTTCCAACATTTGATCCTTAATTGACCTAGGAGTTGTTCCCGGGCATCCTCAAAAAAAAGGTTATTATACATCCCAATCCCATCCCTTGGAAAGAAAAAGGTAGCACCGAAAAAAGGAAAGAGCGAGATGGTGGTTTTTGTTGTTCCCGAGAAGCGAAGATCATTCGCTTGGCGGATGAAGCGGGTCAACCTCTTTTTGGCTTCGGCCAAACACTTTTTCTCGCTGGTCGAGCTTTCTACAAAAAAAGCGATGCGAGAACGTATTCTCTTATCTAAGCTTCTTCCCTGTGCATTCGCTCCCCCCATCGTAGATGGTTCAGCCACGCCCGGTGCCACGAAATGATTGAGAACTACGACGGGGTCGAAATTCATTTGGTTCTTTGTATTCAATAAGTATTGCATGACCAAATAATTGAAGGAGGGGCGCACTGCAGGGAGGGTCCTTTTAAGTAGATGCCTCGTCGGGCCGTCGGAGCGGGACTTCTTTGGCAAAAAGAACTTGAATAACTTAGTTTTTCTGAAGGAGTCGTCATTTTCTATCAGGAACGCTATGTCATTTACAACCCCGGCGTATTTCGGATGCTTGAAGGCCCTGCTGACCCGAAGTGATTTAGAAAGATTCTTCTTTATCGATGGTGATCGGTCATGGTATCCATAGCGTTGCTTCTTTTTCGGCCAAATCCTAATTTCGTTTTGCTTCTCCCGGTCGTCGAGCCTGATCGACTCGACTCTTTTCCCTGCCCCCCGGCCTCTCACTTCGTTTCGTTCTTCTTCTGTATCGTCGCTTGAATGAAGACACCCGATCGGCCCGACTTTCCCAAATGCCCACCACCGGCCCTTCTCCTTTCCGGGTCTGGATTTTTCGTGTCGTTTCAGTCGTCGTGGTCGACGGGGAAGAAAGAAATGAATGAATGTTCTTTTGGGAAAATTTATTATAATACACGTACCGAGACGAAAGCCAAAGGTCAGTCTCGTAGGTGGACGTATTGAACCGAAATAAGATCTCAGATTGACATCTTGATACACTGATTTACCATAATAATAAATAGAGTCAATGGGGACTCCGCCGTGGGAAGAGCCGCTTCTTTCTTGCTTGATAGTGGGGGCTTCCATTCACCAACGCAGACAAAAAGTGCTCCCCGAACCGTGCAGGATAGTCACCCATCACACGGCTCTCAAACCCAACCCGTGGTGGATCCCGGGGGGCAAAGTCAAAGCGCTTGATCCTTTGCCCCATACTTTGAGATGCTCCTCCCCGCCGATCAAGCAGCGACGCTGCTCGTGATAGGCTTAGCTTTAAGCCGCTATCGTTCGGTTCAAATAAGTCAAAAGTCCTTTCGGTCGGTTCGCTCAGGCGGTCTTCCCTTATCTTCCCTTACGTTCAGAGTGGTTTTGGTTTTTTAAAGGAGCACCGGCCGAGCGCCCTGAATGAATAAGAAATGGACAGCATAGGGAATCAATGATTCTTATTCAACCGAGTTGAAGCTAGCAACATGTCGATTACACACCGGAGGTTGGTAAGAACTGAGGGACAATGCCCCCCGGCCCGCCGGCAAAGCAACTGGTACTTGATCGGGCGGGGGGGGGCGGTTTGGTTTCGCGCAGCGCCCTCGCAGCAGGAAGAGGCTGTTGTCATTTGAAAGGAAACGCCCCGGGTTCCAAACCTGCGTGAAAAAAAACGCCCTATATATTCTATTAGTAAAGCCTAAATGTCCTTCTAAAGCGCTAACGCGCCTTATATTATTTGGTAAAGCAACCTTTCGCCTTTATTGATATGATATAAAACAAGCTTACTTACTAATAAAGCGGCAACAAGCACCTTCTTTCTCAAAAAGTAAAGTTTCGCGCCTTTAGAAAAATGGCAGCGTTAGCGCTTTACTAATACTTATATATAATATATCAAGTAAAGGCTCTTCTCCTTTTCTACTAATCTACAACTCTCTTTACTGAGCGAGACTCCATCCATATCCCTACTAGTGGTTCTTTTTTTTTCTATTCTATCATTTGTTTGACAGCTTAAACCAGGCTCCATTTTAGAGAGTTTTCGGTCTTAATCAAGATAGGTCAGGGGCGCGTCAGAACGGTCGGTGGCTGCTTAGTCTCATCCGAGAATCTCTTTGTACTGCTTTTTTTCAAAGAAAAAAAAAGAAAGAAGGGGTTCGATTTAGGCTCCTTCCCTTACAGAGCATAGCTGCGCTAGCAGGTACTACGAGCCCTCTGTCCCGCGCATCTAACCAGCTCGCGTGGTTCACCGGTTCCACCGAAAACTCTCATTTGTTGAAGCGGAGCATAGTGCGCTTTAGGCGCCGAGCGAGAAACGTCTCTTCTTTCGTTTCGATTTATTCACTGATCTGAAACTTTGCACTTGTTTTCTTATTGATTCCAGGGGCGGCGGCGTTCTTGAATGAAGTCTATCCGAACCGAATTAGCACTTCTCAGATCAGGCTAGGCCTCTCCGGCCGAGCTGGGCGCCGGGGCCCTGGATGCGCTAGCGATCGGCACATAGGGGAGTGGTTGCCCGGGTTTCTCGGCCTGGTCTCCTGCACCTCGCATTCATGATATCTACATTCAACTGTGCCCCGGAGACACGGTCGAAGCACGCCCGCCCAGTGTGCTTCTTTCACGACATGCTCTGGTCCCGGGTGTCTTCCAGTGGTCTTCTAGCGTTAGAAGAAGTCGTGTCCGTCCCGGACATCTGCAATGTCCTCCCACGCTTTTTTTTAATATAGGACAAACTGAAGGAAAAGACTGACCCATTCGGTGACTTTCGCGGTCGCCCTCACTGAACCGACTTGAATCTGAACTACGATTCAGATCAAGTCTTACCGACATCGGATTTCCTTTTCGTGCCATATGCGCTTTTACTTTACTTTACCCCTTTTGATTCCCGGTCCAATATTTGTTCTCGAAAGTCTTCGTTTTCGTTGCTCTAAGGTACACCCGAGCACCTTTTGGTGATGCGATGGTTTGATCCTATCCTCTCTCTCACTTGAAGCCTTCAAACAAAGAAAGCTACTCCGCTATATATACTAAAAATTTTTCATATACGAGATTTCTGTTCCATTCCTGCCGACACTAGCTGTATGTAAGACCACTATAGTATGATGGACTAGGCGTCCCCAACTGCTACTGTTTTTGACTTCCCCCAAAAGGTCTTTGGCAATCTCAATCCTATTCTTCTGCTTCTGCTTCTCCGTTTGGATACATGGTAACATGTCCCCCGTATTTGGCGAGGGAAAGGATGATGAGCGAACTCTTTCGAGCGGGGGAATATTCCAATTCCAATTTAAATTGCTAATTGAGTGAATTAAGCAAGGGGGATCTCGAATTGTCTACTTGAAGGGGGGAGGGGGGATGCTTCCCATCCCGCAAAGGAGCCGTTAAATCTTTTCTTTTTCGATTTCCATTTCGCGCTAGGGCACTCATCCGTTGCTTGTTTGTAGTTATGTCAGGCAAAGGTATTCTCCCTCTTTTTTTTTGAAGTCCATTTTTCGGGAAAGCGAGCGAAGACTTTAACCCGCTGCTCCTTTTTGGTCTCTCACCCGTGGAGTCCATTCACTCCACTGATCGAGCAAGCACGGCCGTATTCTACTTGCATGTGTTAAGCATATAGCTAGCGTTCCTTCTGAGCCAAGATCATACTCTTCTTTTGAGTATGATTGGGCCCTGCAGTGGTAGAACCTGGCGAACCAGGCGTACTACCGAACATTGATTCTCTCTCCGGAGCCTATATATGCAATATGCACCAACTCGAGAAAAATCAAAGAAAACTACAAGCAACTACATCAACAACCTCTATTCCTGACGTGAACGGACGCTTTCAGTTAGTTATACTTATAACGTTATATATATATATATATATATAACAATAAAAAGCGTGTGATATCTATCAACAATAGTTTCAACCAAACTCTTAGTTTTCGAAGGCCGAAGAAGAATAGCTTGCAAGTTAGACAGAATTCTGGTTAACCGTGAGATTGTTACTCTCTTCTCCGAAGCTAGAGTTATTACTGGTACTAATGGACTATCTGACCATGCCCCAGGCATTATTCAGTTGAATCACTCAGTGCAGCACAGCCATAAACCTTAAAGGTTTATTAATGCGCAGTCTAATCATCCCCCCTTTCTCCGAACTGTGAAGCAAGCGTGGAATATCCGAGTTGAGGGCAACCCCATGTTCCAAGTGTCCAAAAGCTTAAAGCGGTCAAAGAGGCGGGTTAGAACGTTACCACCTTTGGCAAAATAGCTGAAAGAATCAACGTCCTTAAGGATGAGCTGTACGAGAAACCATTCTTGCGAAGGACCAAGGAAATGAGCAAGCAGCGATGGATTAAACTCGAAAACTATATGAACTTAATGCAATGCTTGACGCGGAGGAGTCTCTTATGAGACGGAAATCTCGGGTCCTGTGGTTGAAAAATGGAGATAGAAAGACAAGAACTATATGAGCTGCCTTATCCGATCTTTTGAGGGCTTTCCTATGAATTTCCTAGTTCCATTGGATTAGTTTTAGTTGAAGGACAAAGAAATGAAGTATATCGCTGCTTCGGCAAAACTGCTGGGGGAGTACCTGATAATGCCAATCGTAAGAAAAAAGGTAGTTCTCCTCCGGACCCTCGCTTTTCGGCTGAGTGGGGTAAGCCGCGTTCGTCTATCGAGCTACTCCGCTTCGCTACGTTCCTTTGCGCCCGTTTCACCATTTATACAGACTAAGACGGGCTTCTCGCCCCACCTCCTTTCGGAAGAACTAACCGCGAGACTTTCAAAATTTTATTTAGCGGGAGCCTTGCTTTCATAATTGGATTCATCGGCTCTGTCACGACTTATCCACGAAATTCCAACACCGGTACCAAAAAAAAAAAAGAAACCGTTGAAGTCTTTAGTAGATCTGGTTCGGTGGAGGGACTAGAAAAGAAAGAATCGGGCGGCGCCCTCTTTACTTTTTGATCCGAAACGGTGGCTGCTCGTCCAGATGCTAGATATCTACGCGGCGCAAACTAAGTTGATAGGGCCAAAGTAGTCTACTTGCTTACCATGCCTGAGGGAGGGCCTCCGTCGAATCATAAAATATCGTCAGAGGATAGACCAGAAAGAAGGTGTCAAAGGGCTTGGCGAAACGCCCCGAGGGAGTTTACCTGCTCCACCTAAATGTATCAAACAGCAGCAGCGTACAACAGAAAGAGCTAATCCGCAGTTCGTCGATATGTCCCTTACTCTTTACTAAACCTAGGCCCACACCTTTGCTCATTCAAAAAGGAAGATGCGCTCGGGGGAAAACAAAACCAGAATAAAGATAAAGAAAGATCTTGAGACCGCCGCGGTGCGTACATCGTAGATTAGGAGGAATAACCATCAGAAAAAGACTCACCTCCAACTGAAGCGGACAAAGAAGAAAGGAACTCCGTTTTAGCTTCACCCCAATCGAAGGCCCGTATAGACGCTCCGACAACTCAACTACTACTGCGGGTCAACCCCCGTCCCCTCTCCTTTCAGTCGGCGGGTAACCTCCTCCTTCTTTTGCTTTGTGATTGGATGAACCGGCTTTGAATGAATCTGCTTTGGAACCAGCCTTGTATTAGTCTTAGTATTTTCCATTTTTATTTAAGAATAGGCGGTCAAGTACCATTCCTATTTGTCCACGAAGCGAAGCCAACAGAGATAATATCTCATTCCGGTTTAATCTCTTAGTAAGGAACCGCCGATTGATGGTTTGAACGGAGTAGCCCGACCAAAAGAATTGGAGTGTCTGGGCGAGGAACGGAGCTCTTTTCGTTGCTTCCACTGCCGCTTTCTCCGGATCTTCCTATCCATAGAGAGAGCGGGCAACCTAATCGGGTTTAAATCAAGAAGAGCGGGTGTTCGGCATTCCAACTCTGGCATGATCAAGGCCCCAGCAGCTCGGATAGGAGTTCAAATTCTTATGTTTTCGTATGTAAAAAAATTCCTACTAATTAACTAGATATGGTTCAAAATGCTACCAGACACATGCCAATATCAAACTTCCTCCGCCTGGACTGATCTTTATTAAATCCCCTGAGCAATGCGCAGAATTTGCTATATTGAAAGCGGCTTTCATAAGTAAGCAAGTACTGTTGACGAGGCAAGGTCTTTGTGAGACCTAACCGTGGCAGTTCGAATAAGAGTTACCGACCGGCGAGCACACCGAGCTTCAATTCGAGATGGAACAACGCGCGAAACTCCTGATTTCCATGACCTGTGGATGACATAGCTTAGCTTGAGGATGCCGCTGCTCTTTCCCACCAAGGGATGTGACTTGAAATTTCTCGAATGCACTGGTGCTAGGTCGCCAGGATAAACAAAAACTATACTTCCACTTCTCACAGATTCTGTAGTGACGGAATGGCTCTTGTATTTATCTAGCTATTTAATTATTTCTGGTGAACCCTAGTCAATTCCATCATACCGGAAGAAGCCAAAGGCAAAGAAGTCTAGAAACTTCTCCGACGACATCATATGTTAAAGAGAGTCTCGTCGTGTTCAGGCGGCTAAGCTTACCAGCAATAGAACTACTTAAAGTAGGCTGTTCGCTCTCTGCCGGTCGGTTTGATCCCAATGAGGGAGCTCAAAGCAACCAGAGTTTCTGCCTCAACTAAACCTGTTCCTATCTTTCCTTTCGAAGCGGTATATGCGGGACTTTTAAGATCTAGCTCTTTTCCGGGCAAATGATTCAAATGAGAGCTGTGGAACACATGCATAATTGGATTAGCTTACTATTGATGATAGGGCCCAAGGAACAGAGGCACCAGACTTAGTAAAGTAAAGGGGGTTTATCTCTCTAAAACAGAAACAGAATAGGAGACTCAGATCTAGGCCCTTCGGGCAGGCGATCCCAACATATGACAGCCCGGGGCAGCAGCCGAGGTTAGGGCTCTTGCCATTGGATTTAACGATAACTCTCGGCGCAACGTTAAATTAGGGTCTAAAATAGGCTGTTTTGGGACGGGCAGCAAGCAGTAGATATGTGTTTACGATACCGAGGTCAATGCATGAAAAACACTTGCTGGTTCATCCAATCGCAAGACGAAAGAAGAGGTATAGTTTTCCAACCGGAAGAAGAATTCGTGCAGAGGCAGCTAAAGAGCTCTAAAGCATTGGCTTGCCCCTCATGGATACGGTAGCTCTCTAGAGAGCTTCTATGCCTTTCAGTTTCAAACTAAACAGAGGAGGAAACTCAAATTGGAAGAGGAGTGGAAGTAGCTCAACTGGCAAGGAAGAGGAGTGGAAGTAGCTCAACTGGCAAGGAAGAGGAGTGGAAGTAGCTCAACTGGCAAGGAAGAGGAGGCAGCCAAAGGCCATTAAACCTCGAGAATTGGTTAGACCAGACAGGAATAGAAAAGAAATTCGTTGGTTGTTACAATCTACGTTTGGGGGATGTCTTGGCTTTGTGATTGACAGATATAGATTCATCTCCACCCTTCGCGGGGCTCCCCTTTTTGTAAGAATTTGTGCATGAGCGACTTAGTGGTTAGCCGAGCTAGTTACTCACTCCATGGCATGATGGGAAAAGCCCCCTTCTGATGGTTGAGCGGGTAAAGCCCTTATGAAAAGAGTGAACCGGGCGTAGCGTAGAGGCTGCCAAGAGAGCTTTAAACCTCTATCTTACACCTGGCAGGAGATGTAAATACTTACTTTCGGGTTATTGGCCTCTGGAACAAAAATCATAGGATGCTAGCTAGATTGATTGGTAGATTAGAGGTCTTCCGTCTAGCCTTTTGCTCCTTATCTCAGACAGAGCACAACGGGTAAGGAAAGTGCTGTTATGTTAGGCCGGAGTGTCTTTTTCTTCAGGGAGAGGCTCGTCGAGCAGCATTTGGTGATTTCATTATCCGAGAGTGGGACGAAGTCTTTCTTTTCCTTTTAAATTCTTAAAAAAAAATCCGCATTCAGTCTCTCAACTGAGATCTACGACATTTCCTCTAACCTTTGGTAATGTAAGCTAATCCAATAATGGAACTACGGAATCTGTAGCATGTTTACCCAACCTCTGCCCTTTAGATAATGCATCCGATGGAAGAAGGCTAGCTTTCGTTAGGGAATTTCTCATCACAGAAGGAACGAAGTAGCTTGATCGAAGATAAGAGAGAGGAGAAAGCCATACGGGATGATATTCTAGTACTTTATAGCACAGTTTACCTGTCATTGATAGGGCCCTGGTATTATGGTTGAGCAAGTAAACAACTACCTTGATTTCAAAGCGCAACCGCTGTTCAAAGAATATCAATGCGGCGGGAGTATAACTATGGCATTAATAATTAGAATTCGGAAACCTTTGTCAGTCAAGTCCAAGTCTGCCTCTCTCGAAAAAAGCTTAGCCATCGTAGAGCGGTCGACCTAAACGAGAATGGATACGGCATGAGAGACGATACGGACGAGTCATAAGCGCGGTCGGGGGTCCCATCCCTTTTGCAGGGAATGGTTTTTTCCGGTTGTTTGTTCCTTGGTCGAAACATCGGGTACCGACTCATTGAAACAGCAAAACTTTTCTGTAGGATATATGTGGTTGCACCGGAACTACTCTACTTTTTGGAGGGGCTCATCAAGCGCTTTCTCCAACTTGCTCGCGGGTTGGCCCAATTTATTCTTATCTATATTCCTCAACTGGTACTTGATCGTCATTATGTGAGAATCCCCTTTCTTTTGAAACGGCTTAAGAGCGCCTCGCCATTAAAGATACCGAACCAAGTCTCTACTAAAGTGAAATCGGCTCTGCTCATCCCAAATAGATATGATATCTTCCAGATTTAGGAATATAAATGAAGCCCTTTTTTATTCCAGAATAGAATACGAGCGAGAGTCCAGTTACTCTGTTTCATCGAAAACAGAACGTAATAATCTTATAGAATATCTGGAGTCGTATAAGTTAAGATTCATTCAATGAGCATCCTTTATTTCATAGAAATTGGGGCAATAGAATAAAAAACCAACCGATCCAACTTTCAGGCATCAAGATACGTTTCGGGCGTGGATGAAACTCATAAGAGATTCCCAACATATCAAAAGATTTCCGTTCTTGAAAATCTTCACTTTTCAAAATCCAGAAAACAGATGGGATTCTAGGATTTGATTCCTCCCTTTGGCAAAGACTTATTTGCATACCTATTCCGGTTGATCCACACCATACTGTATTCTCGTAAGATGATACACACTAGCTAACAATCCGCCTGGTGCTACATCATAGGCATACATGGAATAACTTTTGATTCCTATCCTGGATTTGGAATCATCGTAAGGAGAGGGCTGGGGGCTATGTTGGGACGAGATTGAACGTATCAATATACATTTCCTTTCCGTCAACTAAAGTCTGTTCCTTTCCCCCGTAAAAATGAAATGGCAATAACTCATCTCGGGCAAGAACCCTTAAAGGCAATAACTCGTTTCGTCGATCAAGAAATTCAACACTGGGGTGCAGCGCAGGGCTTCCACTCAAAGAGGAAGCCCCGGTCAACTAAGAGTGAACAATTAGAATTGACTAAAGAAGATAGAGGTAGCTTGCTTACTTAGTGCTTGCGCTAAGGAAGAAAGAAATATTGTATCACTTCTTTTCTATACTGATTGTGAAATTTCGTTGCTGTGTCAGAAGAAGGATAGCTATACTGATTCGGTATACTCTAAAGACACCCTCGGTACCACTATTGAAAATCTCACTTAAATTAAATCTCAGTGAATTTCCATTTACTGATCCTATCTTTCACAGAATCGACCCCCCGCTTTTTCTGTACATGAATATGTGGAGCTCAGCATGTCTGGAAGCACGGGAGAACGTTCTTTTGCTGATATTATTACCTGTATTCGATACTGGGTCATTCATAGCAAACCTATACCTTCCCTATTTACTTTACTCGACGAATTAAGGGGTTTGGTTATTCGTCAGCACGGGTTTAGCTTCCTCTTCCTCTTGGATTGCGTCAACCGCTCAAGTGAAGCGGGAGGATTTCCGAAAGGCTCCGATCCAGTTAAAATCCGTTTAAGCTAAAAGCACCGGTTTTCTCCCGGCCAGTCAACAGCCAGTCCACAAGAGAACCCCGAAACGGGAGCAAACCCCCCTTCTACCTTTCTTTCTTTCAGAACCTTTCTCGCCTGCCGTTAAATGAAAGTTTATTTGAGTTCCCAATGGCTGGTGAAAGTGAAATAGGAGACCTCAAGCTGCCATACTTGACTAGAACCGAAGGAAGATCTCTCACACCGGCAATGGAAACTAGATGTCAACGAGCGGCACATAATTGAAATTGGACAACCTCACCCCCCAGTGAATGTAGTCGGATGGACAGATCGACTGTCGCATGATCGAGTGTGAGCGCATGATCGACTGTTAAGGTAGGACCTTCAACAAAGAGAGTTGATCAACAAGTTCAGACTATTTTCTGTCAATTCGGCTGTCCTCTCATTTCTATTATAAAATAAAATGTCTTGAATCATTCGATATAAGGGCTTCACTTCAAAGAGGCATAGGAACAATGTCCCGAAACTGAAGATGAGACTGAAAGCTGCCATACGAGATTAGAGAATAGAAAGTAAGGAACTGTTAGAAATGGAATATGGATCTTGCCCATATATATGTACTTTATTTTATCTTCTTTCTTGTCGGATTCTCTGGGGGATAAAGAAAAAGTATATGCCCCGGACTCGCGATTTGGGGATTTCCCTGGCTAGGATGCTAAAGATCGGATGCTGCCTCCTTTAAGGAAGGTGCCTAGCCTTGCTAAAGGACATGCTACCACCCTACCAAAGCCGACAAAGTAAAGCAGGAAAGTCATCAGGTGACGAAGACGGAGGAAAGGCAAAAAAGGTCAATAAAAGCTTCTTATGTGGCATTTGGCATTTGTCCAAAAATCCCATTCTATGTCTATGCCATCTTATTTACTATGGATTCAACCTCTCGATGCTCCCCTTGTCCTTCCGGGATGTCGAAAGCTTCAGTCAACACAGTCCTTAGCCCACATCTATCTAATAAGAGTCCTTACCCCGCATTCATCAATATCAATAAAAGTCGCAGGCGTGAAGGTTTAGTATACTCACTTCTAGTTACCGCACAACGTCCTATCTTCATTCCCTTGGAACTATGTATTGCAGTTGGCAGATCACAGAAGGAAGTCAATAGCATACTAGAGTAGAGGGTAGGGGGGAAGGTACTGATTTAGCAATACAGCTAAACCACTAATTATCTAGGCGCCTATCTCTTTTCTTTTGTTACAGAATTCAAGAGTCAGGCATGAAAGATCAGAGAAAAAGGAATCAGTCTTAGAAGTTCATAGATGGTTAAATGCAGTCCTCGGAGAATAACTAGGAGAGAAAGAACTAAGAAGAAATAACTCTAGCAACAGGGAAAGAGAACTCCTAAGAGTAAGAGCAGCCCTTCGTGTAGGAAGGTGTAGGAGCGAAGCCACTCTTGCCCCTTCTTCCACTAGTCTTAGAGCGGAAAGAGTAACCGAGAAAAGGCATGAAGGGGCTTACTAATAATAAAGAGAAGGCATGAATGAAGGAGCCTAGTCTATTTGAGGCGGGATGCCCAAGAATAGAAGTAGCCATATGCCGAAAATCGTCTTCTGTGATGTCAGGGAGAAATCGTCTGCTCACTTGCGACAAGAGGGCATTCTCTGCCATTGATTCTAGCACAACCGATTCTCTTACTAAAGAGGTTGTAGAATAAGATGTGATGCTACTACTTCTATTGAGACGTGACCACCCAGGAAAGCCAGATCCGGATAAAGGGGGCAATGTCCTGACTTTCGCTTTAGGAAGAAATCCAGACTTTGGAGCTCAGCTTAGGGATCAGAGGCGAACCACCTAGTATGGTACACAATCAGTTCACTAAGACAATCGGAGTGACCGGGCTATGAAGTCCACCCAGCTTTTCGGGTTTACCGAGCAACACTCGTGGAATGGCGATTCGGAGTTAGGTTAACGGGCTTGAAGGCGTGACCCCTTTGATTTTCTTTATTTGGCGGGGTTACCGCGGTTCCTTCGACTTTCGTTTCGGGATTAACGGGACCCTTATATTTACTCAGACTCCGATTGGTAGGCAATCAACAGTCATAACAACGAGATTCCCCACTGACTGCCTCTATCAGATAGTACGCAGGTCTTTTTCCGGAAAGAACTCATTTTCTAATAGAACTGGTTTGCAATAATATGTGCTGCTCCTCCTTCTCTTGAGAGTTCCCTCGGGCAAAGAGCAATCCATCCTTGTACCCATACAAAGACTCACTCTTTAGGGAAAGTTATTTCTTCTTCTTGGCGAAGAGAATCAGTAAGACAATCGGGATAGCGGAATGCCTGTCTATGTCTAAGGGGGTGGAGGATAGGAAAAGACTTTATAATAGATAGATAGATAGACACAAACGAAAGAAAGCCCTGGGTGAAGAGAAGAGTGCCTATGTCCCGTCCCCATTGGGTAGGTAATCAAGAGGTAGAACCAGGAGATGAACCAATGAATTCCTCTATAAGATAGTATGCAGGTCTTTTTAAAGAACTCACCTTTTAGGGTACAAAACCGATTCTCTTAGAAAAGGGGTTCGTGAAGAATTCGTGAATAAGATGTCCTGCGTTCGGACTTAGAGTGACCCCGATAAAGCGGACAACCTGGAGGGAATTCCTCACAAAGAGGAAAGCCTTAGCTTAGCCTTCTAAAGTAGACGATTTTCCACCTAGAATGAATGTGAAAAGAAGATGAAAGAATCGTGTGATACTATAGCTAGCTAGATCCCCAGAGGAATCGCTCGACTTAGCCCTTTGGCGGGCGGGCTTCGAGGACCCTACAACCTAATTCTTTATGCATGGATGCAGGTATTATTATCGCTTAACGCTTGTGCTAAGGAAGAGCCAACTCCTTTCTTTGGGATCAGCGCTTGTGGTACAATCCATTTCTTTTATAGTACACAACCGAGTCTCTTAATAAAGAGAAGTTGGGGACATAGTAAACCTCCTACTATAAGAGCGATTCCCTGGGACCAGGCCCTATTACGTAAGGGGGGAAGGGGAAAGATTGAATCTTGAAAGACTGAGCCCGGCTAGCAAGATCGGGAGGTTTAGTGTCCTCTTAAGAAGGAATACCCAACTTCTGGGGTCAGCTTCGATCACGAGGAGAGAAGAGCGGACCATTTAAAGTCTCAATTCCTATCCGCCCAAGGTATTATTATCGCTTAGCGCTTGTGCTAAGGTGGAGAGTTCGATTTCAAATCCAACGATTTATTGACCTACGAATCTGCTATTACGCAACTCAACCCTTCTCCGCAAACTCTTTCAGTTGTTGGATGCGCAAAACAACCTATTCCCCTTTCCGACGACTCGGTGACCTTTGACACGTTACACCTGGTTGCACGTAATCTTGACTTTCGCCTTTCACTCGTGCAGTTGGCCAATCAAACTAATTACTCTCTAGTGACTTTGAACCTTGAGACCGAGCCCTGCCTCTCACCTTTCGGTTCATTGCAAGGTATTATTATCGCTTAGCGCTTGTGCTAAGGAAGAAGGGGGTAAAACAAACATCTTTTGACATGTCGAATATTCACTAACGAAAGTGGGCTTCTATCATGAGTTTCAGCTCCCTTTTGGGCTGAGGGTTGAATTGCGTGCCTAAGTGGGCTTCCAGTGATTGCTGCAGCTAGCCTTTTATTATATCACGTAGGTGACGAGACAGAGATAAGGTGACCTTTATCTGGCTACCCGAGTCTCCGGTATGGTTCTTCGTCTTCTCCTACTGCTACTACGTCCAATTCAACGAGACGCCGGTTACGATTCGACGAAAAGAGAGCCGGTACAATCGATTAAAGGCATTGGGGGAGCTTGAGCTTCCGGGCGAGGATTCCACGGTAGCAGCTGATTCATCACTTGCGGTAACTGCCTCACTCGACGCATAGGACGTATAGGAATCGGGAATTGGCACCCTCCGAATGAGCCAATACTGGATCATCGGGTAAACCATATCAAACAAATGGTAGCTGTGTGGATGATCGGAGCGGGTCTCTTTATTTGTAGGTTAGCGATCTGCATCAATTGGTTCTAATAAAAGCCAGCGACCGACAAAGAGTGCCTTATTCAGGTACGACCGGTACACGTCTTGTCTGGCAGAGTAGGGTCACCCACCCTCCGAACCATGGCAATCCTGAACTAGCGTTCCCCATGCTCTACAGAGCCCTTCCTTCTGACTGATTCCTTTTCATAACCAGACTACATCAACTACACAGACGAATGCATTAGGAGGAGCAAGAGGCGTATTCTGTTCCGTACAAGTGATCCATAAGTGCATCACCTGAGGTATGGGAGGTCGGGAGCTCTTCTCGTGAGATCGATCCGGAGTAAACAGACTTAAGAAACCAACTAGCCAACTGGCTACGCCAGACCAACGTCAAAAGCAGCCTATGCCCGCTTATCTTTCTTCTTGCTGGTAGCGACCTCTTCTTCGCCGAAGTCTTCTTCCCGTTCTCGACAGCCTATTGATTGGTATGGTAACAAGGTTCACATACTTTTCCTCACATAGTACCATACATCAAGATCTGTCCCGCTGGCATAAAGGCGCGGATCCATCTTTATAGGCTTCTAGAAGTGAAAGAGCTTCCCCAAGCAAGATAGTCTTTCTTATAAAAACAGAAAGCAATCTGCCGTACTCGCCAAATTGATTACAGGCTGCCACTCTCAGTTACCGGCTCTTGAACGAAAACCTGCAAATTCGATAAGATATTCATGAACATGGATACCACCTCCAAGACTTCGTAGCTTCCCTTCCTAGACCCCTGGGAAGCCCTACATTTGCTAGTCAGTTTAAGAATTCCTAGTATTTTAAGTGGAGATCTGGTGCCCCCACACCAAGAGGTCTTTTGCTTTCGGTTTCAGCCTAATAAGAAAAGGGATTGATTGCAAGTCTAGAATCTCCTTTGAAAGTTTTATTATCTGAACTGAAAAACCAAGTCGCGAACGGATTCTAATCCTTGATTTCAACCAGGCGTTGTTTTGTCGATGCGATTGGCGATTGGGGTTTCCCCTTTTCTAGTAGTTCTCGTGTGAAGCGCCCGGGGAGATTCAAAGCAAAGTCAGATGAGAAAACGCCGATTAGGAGATGCACGAATATTTATTCGATGTCTAGTTCCACCTATAAGATTCTTTAATTTGAACCCTATAACGTCATCCCGGAAGAACAGCCTTCGATTTACGGGCTGAAAGCGGACATAGCAACATCCTACCGAAACATCAGACACGCGCCTTCAAGCTGCCGGATTGGCATACCTAATCGAGCATCATCTGCTATTCACCAGCAGAGCTTTGCAGCTTATTCTTCCCTCTCCAGTTGAGGAAGTTTACTAGCTCGACCAAAGGTAGGGAGAGGGAGAGGAAGGGTGCCCCTAGATATCTATTAAAAAAGGGCAGGCTAGGAGGTTCTGTTACTGAACTCGAACCCACTAAGCGGGATCCCTTGCCTGGTCTTACAGCTCAAAAAGGAGGATGAAGAATTGGGAGCCCAGTTCCTCATGCCAATAAGGGGTATTAGACCCTACCCGCAGGGAGTACGCTTGAACGGCACTATACTACCCACTAAGACCCGCTTTCTTGAGAGAGAAGCCTATGTTCTTGAGAGAGAAGCCTATGTTCTTGAGAGAGAAGCCTATGGACCCTTTCTCAATCTCAATAGGAATTGAGGGAGCTCATGGGGACTTCTAGCTACAGGACCAGTTACTAGTCCTCAAGAAAGATCAGATCACGCAGATCTTCCGCTTAAATCCACCTATGGAATATCTTGCGGAAACTACTCTCTTGACACGCATCAAAAAACACGGGGTTTATGGAATTTGTGTAGTCCGGGACAGAGACTAAATATATAGTTTCGTACCTTAGAGTTTCAATATAGGAGTCGGAAGCGAGAGATTAGAGAATAGAAAGTAAGGAACTGTCTGAAAGTTTGTCCCTTCAAAGCCAACTTCGTCTCTGAACTCAAGCCTTCCCTTTGACCCGCGTATCCTATCTGTAACCGAACCTGCGGGAAAGCCTACTGAAGAAGGAAAAGCAACCATATCTCCTTGGCAAACAAGACGGAACCGAAGCTATGTGCATAGTCTTACCCCTGCCCAATCTACTCAAAGGATTAGAGATCATGAACGAGAAAATCTCAATGAAAGACCGGAACTTACCTACGGGCTGACCTACGATCACCTATTCTTTTTTGAGTTTTTTCATGCAATGGGACTTTCGAGCAGAGACCATTGACTGGAGCAGATGAGAAAGCAGAAGAATCCAAGCCGATTTACACCAAGGGGTAAGGGGCAGGAAGGAGCCGCTTAACAAGGCACTTCCATTTCTCGCTCATCCGCTCGCAGCTAAAAAGCTATCCTTTGCTTTGATCCATTACTGGTTCCGCAGGCTCAAGCTTACTTCATTTTCCATCTCTCTATTTTTCTTTCTATTTTCTCGCCCAGCTAACCAGCAAGCTCTAACCCGGCCATCTATCTTTTGATTAACCATCCTCTCCTCTACTTATTCTCCCTTAATCTTCTTCCGAACTCTCTTTCTCTTTCCAGAGATGGAGGATCTGATAAACCAATGAGGGAACGGGGGGAAGAACAACACGGGTTTCACTGACTCACGCCCCCGAAGAAATGCAAACTGCGAGCAACATGCTCTTGCCTCATACATTCTATCCTGAGAATAGTAGCGGGCACTAAAAAGAACCCCCCATAAGTATTTAAATCCCCATTCAGAGACAAAGTTGACTTGGAAGGGACAAAGATACTTACCCCGTTCGATCCGTGCTTTTAACTGTGGCAGCGGGCAAATAGTCCTTACGTGCGGGTACTGGCCCCCTCTGGGGTGCGATATGCTCTATTTTTTTGGCGGGGCGATTCCGTTTAGTAAGATAGATGCGGATAAGGACTCCAACCTTGCTAACAAGTGAGCGAGTAGGTGGAGTTCCCCTTAGCCTCGACCAACATTCCATGCCTGGGGTTCTCCGATCTGCTTTCTTATTCGTCTCTTCGGATGAAACAAGGTTAGCATTTCTGATTGTTCGTTAATAAGAATTACAAGTAAAAGCACCTTAATTGCCCGGCTATGGCTGCTGCGGGGGATACGGGAGTACCCAACCCCGCTTGCTAGACATTTCTTTCGCTATCCTATCTAAAAGGCTGCTCGATCAAGCCGCTAAGAAAAAAAAGAACAGGTCTCTTAGAGCCTTTCTTCTTCGGCTTCGTTTCTTGCTTGAGGTGGGGGACCAAAGTGGCCGTTAGGCATCTCCGTGGAATGGAATCTCGTTCTCTACCCTTCTATTCGTGAGGCGGTGGGGCATAGGCTGAGTTAAACATGACCCATTGAAAGGGAAAAGCCATATCATATGGACAGGAGTGAGCTTCCCCCTGGCCTAACTCTTGCTGATGAACCTTACTCGCTTGCTAACTCCCTTCCCTGTAAGACCTCTGCTTGAGACTATCCTAGGATGAGAGCTGGAAGGGATAGGATTTCTGCCTTCCACGGCTAAGACGGAATTCAATTTCGAGATGCGAAGAATAGCCGTCTTTCGCCTGGGAACGGACATGAAAAAGGAATTTCTAGAATCATATGAATGTGCACCCTATGATTTCGTCAACCCTCTTCCTGATACTAGGGACATTGGCTTCTTTCTTACCTATAATATTACCAACTGCTGTTATTCCGCTAAAGCCAGGAGAGCGTCTAATGAAAGTGGAAAAATCGTCTGGCCCGAAAATCGTCTTCTTTCTGTCCTCCGAAAAAGAAAAAGGAGTTAGAATATTGACATTATCAATTGCCCACGTGAAAGCTTTAAAGCAAGGTTCGCAAGACAGTCAGAATCAGAAAGAGAGGTATGCCTTAAAAGAACCGTTATCCCACAGGGTTTATCCCGCTAAACAGCTCTTAGTCCGCACTTCTATCGTGCATTCTAAGACCATGCCAGCCTAAAAGAAGAAGAGTCACTCACTCCTCCGCCAAGAAGTAAAGCAACCCCTGCTGTTCTCATTGCTGCGTCGAAAGGGGTAGGGAGGGTATCTAGGGCTAAGCCCGGCAAAATGCACATAACATAATCGGATTCTTTTTCTGTATAGTAGGAGAGGTCTATCAATGACTTAAAAACGACGTTGCCTACTCACCACCTTGCTCTTATGAAAGAGGACATTCGTGAACAACCCCTAGATTCGGATTAGTGAAAATCGAAAACGCTAGATTAACGAACAGCGGTTATTAGCCTAAGAGCGCTTACTGTAAGACCGTTTCACAGCAGCGGATGTGGTTATTCCTCGAACAGCGCTTATTGCAAAGAGCCAAAGAGCCTTTTCTTCCTAAGGAGATATTCATTAAACCATTAACAGTCGAACCGACCGGAGAGAGATTGCTTCCATCACAGACCGGAGAAGGTCACTAGCCTCAAAGCCGATAAGACCCTAAGACGCGACAACAACAAAAGGCATTTTCTTTCAAAAAAGCCTAACTTGAAAACTCTTATCTACGCTATTTAGCCCGACTCCTTTCTTTCCCCATGTGGAATCAGTCCCTGCTTTGCTTTGGTTTGGCTCTTTCTGTAACAACCTACCGGGCAAGATAAGGAGGAACGAACGTCAGAAGTCCCACAGCATATTCTGGTCCATCTGCAGCCTATGTCCATCAATCCTCCTCTCTTGCGGGGTAAACGCTTTCTAAAGATGGGCATTCAATCGGAATTGATAGAGTTATAGGAAAAATAAACCTTGCCCTTGGCTTGGGTACTTTAGATAGCTATTCCGAGAAAGACGCTAGGCCCCTCGCCCTATAACGCTTCTCGGCTTTCAAGAAATTCCTACTTATGATTCCGAACTCATATCCGTAGATGCCTTATTCAGTCTTAGAGCTAAGAGTTAAGCGCTTAAATCAATTCAAGCCGTTTGGTTGCTAAATGCAAAAAAAAGAAATTTCCATTTTCCACTTAACATGAGTTAAATACAGTTAGACCTAAACGACATTCATTAGAACATAAAAATTCTCTTTTCTTGTCGTCTGTTTTGCTTCAGTTTTTAAAATAGAAGCTAATCATTTTTGTTGAATTTCTGCACCAGATCCAAGTTATATAAAGTTTGTGTTCAACGCCAAAAACTTTCCATCGGAGGATTACTATGACTATATAATTGTAGGAGGTGGCACTGCCGGTTGTCCGTTGGCCGCCACCTTGTCACAGTCCTATCGAGTTCTTGTGCTTGAACGAGGTGGCGTTCCCTATGGCAACCCCAATTTGATGACCCAAGAAAGATTCTTGGCCACACTCACTGAGGTTGATACATTTGACTCCCATGCCCAAGCCGAGGATGGGGTCCCCAACGCCAGAGGACACATTCTTGGTGGCAACAGTTCCATAAATGCCGGCTTTTACAGCGGAGCAGACCAGCAATTCTATCAGAAATCGGGTGGGACCTGAGAGTTGTGAACGAGCCGTACGAGTGGGTTGAGAAGGCAGTTGTCTTTAGGCCGGAGCTTAGGAACTGGCAATCATTGGTTAGAGCCGATGTTCCTTTCCTTGGCAGTCGAGCTCCTTCGGATCCTTTTATCTTGGGCATCTCACTTGTAATGCAAAGCATTCTTTTCGATCTTGTACCCACGGCACTGAACACCAACCCAATCTCGATGATAAAAGAAAACTACAAGCAACTACATCAATCAACTACAGCTTGAGAGCGGATACAATGCACCACTGATTTTTTATATAGAGTTATTTCTCAAACCTATCTTTACTTGATACTTGATGGCACGCTCGCTCTGTAGGACTCGAATTCAATCACTGAAACCGATTAAACGCATGTTAAGAGCATACTCGCGGATGAGCAGGTCAACATGCCGATCGGTTCTTAGGGGGAGTTCCCTACTCCGCTAACGCTATGATCCGGTCAAGGCGAATGGATGTAGTGAAGTTACCATTTACTACTTAAGATATTGTGTTAGCAAGCAAGACGTGACTTCTCGCTGATGATGTTTAGTCAGGTCTAGTGCTCTCTCTCTATGAAAATAGTCGTCTGTCTCACTTCCCGAAGAGAGGGAAACCACTCCTTCTCCGTTCTTCTGCGATAAGAATGTTCCCAACGACTCGTTTGAGGCTGATATGTATAGCCGTAGTGGTTCTTCCGGGCCGAGGAGGCATTAGCACTGGTGCCTCAGAGAGGTCATCCTTGATTCGGGCTAGCTCTCGTCCTATACAAACTCTTCATCCTCTGTGTTGTCTTGGGCGGAATGGATCATCAGAGGGTGGAAATTTCCTCCAATCGGAATACTTGCTTTTCCATAGGGATTGCATGCCCACTTTAGGGATTAATCACTTCACGGGAGAGAACACGAGGGATGAGCGACGATCGACCTACCTAAGTTTTTACTAGTCATCATCGGCTTACCCGCTTGCTGAAACCTCCCTCCATAGCCGATTGAATGCTTGGATAGCCACTTAACTGTTCACTATACTTCCTGTATCCCCCCCCCTCCCCTCCCTATCTCTCTCGACCCATTCACCGGATTATGTTGGGCTGGAATGCCTTCATTCCCATCCCATCTTTTATGATCTCTGGGCCTTCCCACTATGAGATATTCCCAGTGCAGAAGCATATTCATGCAGAATACTCTTCTACTTCTTTCCCCGGGTAGGAATTCCTAGAGGAGGATATAAGGTCATTTTGTCATCAGTGGAGGAGCATGCGTGATACAGATACTCCTCTATGCGAATGTTCTGGCTTTCAAAAGACGAGTAAGGGACGGGGAGGGGGAAGGGGGAGTTTCGGGAACAAAGCCCCGGATTTAAAAGTGCAGCCCTACCCTATATATAGTATCTTTTCCCTATCTAAGCTATATCAACATAGCCAACTAGAAAACTCATCCGCTTGTCAATTAATTCTTGGTGTAATACTCAAATGATTGGTGTCAGAATTTTTCACTGATCAGGTGTGATCAGTCTCATCCGTGTAAGAATTAGGAATTCCTCTTCCAACCTGTCCCGGAATGGGCGTTATGGCAAAGAATAAGAAGAAAACTAAAGAAGAAATTTGTCCAATAGTAACAAATGGTGCCTCCACAGGTTGACATCCGATCCAACCTAGTAGTAAGCAATCCGCCAAAAGCAACCAAAATATTCCTTGGTGAATAGGGCGAAAACTTGAACTACGCACATACATACTTTTAAAAAAAGGTAAAGCCAACAGACATATAAAAACTGGTGCTATTGCGGCTACACCTCCCGATTTGTCAGGTATACTACGAAGAATGGCATGGATCGGTAGGAAATACCATTCCGGCACAATATGAGGCGGGGTGGGCATCGGATTAGCAGGTATATAATTGTCGGGATGCCCCAAAACATTAGGAGCATAAAAAATCCAAATGGAAGAAAAGATAGCAAAAGCTACCCAACCTACTAGATCCTTTACATAAAAATAAGGGTAAAAAGAAATTTTATCCATCTCTGAATGTACACCCAATGGATTATTTGATCCATATTGATGCAATGCGGCCAGATGAAGAAGACTGGCGCCTACTAAAATAAAGGGGAGTAAATGATGAAGACTAAAAAAACGATTTAAGGTGGCATTGTCCACGGAGAAACCGCCCCAAAGCCAAGTCACTATGGTATCCCCTACTACAGGTATGGCGCTAGCTAAGCTTGTAATTACTGTAGCTCCCCAAAAGCTCATCTGACCCCAAGGTAGTACGTATCCTGTAAAAGCTGTCACAATCATTAATAGGAAGATTACAACTCCGAGACACCGAACAAATTCCCTAGGACTGCTATAACTCGCATGATATAGACCGCGAAAAATATGAAGGTGAACCACAATGAGAAACATACTTGCCCCATTAGCATGCATATAACGGAGCAACCAACCCCCTTCAACATCTCTCATAATGTGTTCTACGCTGTTGAAAGCTAGATCCACATGAGGTGTGTAATGCATAGCTAAAAAAACGCCAGTCACTATCTGAATGACTAAACAAATACCAGCTAACGGACCGAACCCCCACCAATAACTAAGATTGCTCGGGGTTGGATAATCTATCAAATGCTGATTAAGTGTGGAGGATATTGGTTGTTTAAGAAGAGAGAATCGTTGGTTCCTTATAGTCATTTATCTTTCCTATCGTGACAACTCTAGTTCCCCCGCCTTTTTAGCGTTCTGGGGCCCTACTTACTAAAAAAAAATTGTTATATATTTATTTGGAAGATTCTTCTTTCCTCTGCGGTGAAAGAGGGCAAAGGTGTGTGGGAGAAAGAATTCTAAAAGGAGAGAAGATTTCGTCCACCAAGCGGGAGAGAGTGCGACCCCTAAGCAATTGGAGGTTCTCGCCGGGGTCCATATCATCTGAATACTTTTCCTGTTCCATTAGCATAGCTAAATTTTAATAGGATGACTCAGCGTCAGGAAAAGCAAGCCCCCCTTGCCTTGATTGAATTTGGCTTCGCTGCGCCCTGAATCAATCAAAAAGCTTATTGATTTAATCCATCCCATTTCATTTGGGCGAGAGGGAGGCTGTGAGTCACCTGGGGTACGGATTTGTCGGTTGATTGATTCTCGAAATCACCTCTTGAGAAAAAAAAGGGGCCTTCGGGTCCCGACCCACAAATGAATAGGAAGCGGGGCGAGGGTCTTTCATTAAAGGGAGAAAAGAGGGGTGGGGCTTTGTTCTGGGGGGGCCGCCTTGCGCAGCTTTAGAAGGGAGAGAATTTCAGGCGGTTAAAGTCACTCTCTCCAACCTTTTCTATCTATCCGGGCGAGAGAAAGTAAATATGAGATTTGCGTTGGTTTTTCCAACGAAAAAAAGCACTTTTTTGTCTTTATCATTCGGAAGGCTCAGTCCCACACTCTGACTTCAATGATGGGAACAACCTCTGCACCCCGGCGCTCTAATGAACAACAGT